CTTCGAAAATATATTATATTGCCTTCATTAATAATAGCTAAAAATATCATTCGTATGTTATTATTTCAAATTCCCGAATGGTCCGAGGATTTAAAGGATTGGAATAGAGAAATGCATGTTAAATGCACTTATAATGGAGTTCAATTATCAGAAACAGAATTTCCTAAAAACTGGTTAACAGACGGTATTCAAATAAAGATCCTATTTCCTTTTCGACTACAACCTTGGCACAGATCTAAGTTAAAATTCTTTTCTAAAGATCCAATAAAAAAGAAAAGACAAAAACATGATTTTTGTTTTTTAACAGTTTGGGGAATGGAAACTGAACTTCCTTTTGGTTCTCCCCGAAAAGAACTTTCACTTTTTGAACCCATTTTTAAAAAATTAAAAAAAAAAATTAGAAAGTTGAAAAAAAATGGTTTTCTAACTCTAACAATTTTTAAAGAAAAAAGAAAAATATTTCTACATTTACCGAAAGAAACAAAAAACTGGTTCATCAAAAGTATTCTATTTGTAAAAGAAATAATATCAAAATCAAAAAGAAATCCGATTCTATTATTTGGATTTAGAGAAGTATCTGAATTAAATGAAACTAAAAACGAAAAAGATTCACCAATCACTAATGGGACTATTCATAAATTTTCCACTTCAATTCGATCTATGGATTGGATAAACTATTCACTGACAGAAAAAAAAATGAAAGATCTGAATGCCAGAACAAAGACAATAAGAAATCAAATAGAAAAAATTACAAAAGAAAAGAAAAAACGATTTCTAATCTCAGAAAGAAATATTAGTCCTAACAAACTAAGTTATAATGCTAAACGATTAAAATTAAAATCATCAAAAAATATTTTACAGATATTAAAAAGAAACAATGCTCAATTAGTCCGTAAATCATATTTTTTTATAAAAATTTTGATTGAAAAGATATATATAGATATCCTTCTAGCTATCATTAATATTCCGAGGATCAATGTACAGTTTTTTCGTGAATCACCAAGAAAAATGATTACTAAATACATTTCTATGTATAATAAAAACGAAAATCACCAAAGACTTGATAAAACAAATCAAAATACACTAATTCACTTTATCTCGAGTATAAAAAAGGTATTTAATTATAGTAATTTTAACAAGAACTCACAGATTTTGTATAACGTAACCTCTTTGTCACAAGCATATGTATTTTACAAATTATCACAAGTCCAAGTTATTAACCTATATAAGTTAAGATCTGTCCTTCAATATCATGGAGCATCTCGTTTTCTTAAGAATGAAATAAAAGATTATTTTGGAGTCCAAGGAGGATTTCAGTTCAAATTAAAAAATACAAATTTTAAAAATTCTGTAATGAATGAATGGAAAAACTGGGTAAGAAGTAATTATCAATATAAATACGATTTATCTCAGATCAGATGGTCTAGCTTAATATCGCAAAAATGGCGAAATAAAATGAATCAACAGCATATGATTCAAAATAAGGATTTAAATAAATGGAATTTATATGAAAAAGACCAATTTATTCATTACGAAAAACAAAATAATTTGGAAGTCGATTCATTATCGAACCAAAAAGATAATTTTAAAAAATACTATAGATATAATATTTTATTATATAAATCCATTAATTATGAAGATAAGAAAGACTCATCTATTTATGAATTACCATTCAAATTAAATAATAAGCAAGAGATTTTTTATAATTACAAAATAGATAAAAGTAAATTATTTGATATGTCGGGAGGTATCCCTGTCAATAAGCATCTAAGAGAAGATGATATTATCGATACGGAAAAAAGCTCGCATAGAAAATATTTGGATTGGAGAATTCTCCCTTTTTGTCTTAGAAAGAAAGTCGATATTGAATCCTGGATCGATACCGGAACCAAACAAAAAAAAAACCTTTTTGATTGGATGGGAATGAATGAAGAAATACTAGATCGTCCTACATCAAATTTAGAATTTTGGTTCTTTCCAAAATTTGTGATACTTTGCAAGGCATATAAGATAAAATCATGGATGATACCAATCAAATTACTTTTTTTAAATTTTAATGGAACTAAAGATGTTAGTGAAAATAAAAAAATCAACAGAAAGCAAAATAACGATCCTTTATCATCGAATGAAACAAAATCCATTCAATTAAAAAATCAAAATCATGAAGAAAAAGAGTCTGAGGATCAAGTAGATCTTGAATCAGTTCTAGCAAACCAAGAAAAAGATGTTGAAGAAGATTATGCAAGATCAGACAGGAAAGAGCGTAGAAAGAAAAAGCAATACAAAAGTAATACGGAAGCAGAACTTGATTTTTTGCTAAAAAGGTATTTATGCTTTCAATTAAGATGGGATGATTCTTTAAATCAAAAAATAATCAATAATATCAAAATATATTGTCTCTTGCTTAGACTGACAAATCCACGAGAAATTATTATATCCTCTATTCAAAGGGGAGAACTGAGTCTAGATATTCTAATGATTCAGAAAGATTTAACTCTTACAGAATTGATGAAAAAGGGAATATTGATTATCGAATCAACCCGTCTGTCGGTAAAAAATGATGGAAAATTTATTATGTATCAAACCATAAATATTTTATTGGTTCATAAGAGAAAACAACAAATTAATCAAAGATACAGAAAAAAAAACTCTATTGTAATAAATCAAAGTTTAATTAGAAATAAAGACAAAAATAATTATGATTTACTTGTTCCCGAAAATCTTTTATCCTCTAAACATCGTAGAGAATTGAGAATTCTAATTTCTTTCAATTCAAAAAATGAAAATGATATCAATACAGAAATTATCAATAATAATAACATAAAAAACCACGCTCACATTATAGATAAAAGCAAACGTTTTGATAGAGATAAAAATAAACTAATTAAATTAAAACTTTTTCTTTGGCCCAATTATCGATTAGAAGATTTAGCTTGTATAAATCGCTATTGGTTTGATACCAATAATGCTAGTCGGTTTAGTATGGTAAGGATACATATATGTCCACGATTAAAAATTCGGTAAAGTTCCATTTGTCATATATATCCCATAGCATATCTAATCTAGTATATGAAATATATGAAAACAAAGAGAGACGTCCATATACATTGTTTTACATCCCATATTCCATTCTGATATATGGAATTCAATCATGTATCAATTCGATCTAGAAATGAATCAATCCAATTTTTCGTTTTAGATTTTTAGATATAGATATAATTTTTTTTCCTTTGTAAGGGAAGAAATATACCATCTTTTATGTATTTCTAGCCGAATCAAAAAAAAAATTGGATTGATTTTTGAATTCCTAACGAATTGAAGATTATTGTGTATACCAAATTCAAACCAACTGACATTCTTATTTAATATTACATTATTTATTATTACTGATCAATAAAACTATACTTAACAAAGGCGGGAGGAGGGGGATTTCATTTTATGGTAAAAAGTGCATTCATTTCAATTATTTCACAAGAAGACAACAAAGAAAACAAGGGATCCGTTGAATTTCAAATAGTAAGTTTTACTAATAAGATACGAAGACTTACTTCACATTTGGAATTGCATAGAAAAGACTATTTATCTCAAAGAGGTTTACGGAAAATTCTAGGAAAACGCCAACGACTACTATCTTATTTGGCAAAGAAAAATGGAGTACGTTATAAAGAATTAATTAGCCAGTTGAACATTCGGGAATCAAAAACTCGTTAATTTGAAGAGTCTTTTTTTTTTTTATTATTTGATTTATTAGATCTTAAACTTGAATTTTGATGAACTTATTTTCGTTTTCAGTAATTCATGGAAAAATCAATCGAGGAACCCCCTATGAATGTACCAGCTACAAGAAAGGACTTTATGATAGTCAATATGGGGCCCCACCACCCATCAATGCATGGCGTTCTTCGACTCATCCTTAGTCTAGACGGTGAAGATGTTATTGACTGCGAACCAATATTAGGTTATTTACACAGAGGGATGGAAAAAATTGCGGAAAACCGAACAATTATACAATATTTGCCTTATGTAACACGTTGGGATTATTTAGCTACTATGTTTACAGAAGCGATAACCATAAATGGACCGGAACAGTTGGGAAATATTCAAGTACCTAAAAGAGCTAGCTATATCAGAGTAATTATGTTGGAGTTGAGTCGTATAGCTTCTCATCTCTTATGGCTTGGCCCTTTTATGGCAGATATTGGGGGGCAGACCCCTTTCTTCTACATTTTTAGAGAAAGAGAGTTAATATATGATTTATTCGAAGCTGCGACTGGTATGAGAATGATGCATAATTATTTTCGTATCGGAGGAGTAGCAGCTGATCTACCTCATGGCTGGTTAGATAAATGTTTGGATTTCTGCGATTATTTTTTAACAGGAGTTGCTGAATATCAAAAACTTATTACGCGAAATCCTATTTTTTTACAACGAGTTGAAGGAATAGGTATTGTTAGTGCAGAAGAAGCAATAAATTGGGGTTTATCAGGACCAATGCTACGAGCTTCCGGAGTACGATGGGATCTTCGTAAAGTTGATCATTATGAGTGTTATGACGAATTTGATTGGGGAGTCCAGTGGCAAAAGGAAGGGGATTCGCTAGCTCGTTATTTAGTCCGAATTGGTGAAATGACGGAATCCGTAAAAATTATTCAACAGGCTTTGGAAGGGATTCCAGGGGGGCCTTATGAAAATTTAGAAACTCGAAGTTTTGCTAGAGAAAGGAATCGAGAATGGAATGATTTTGAATATCGATTTATTAGTAAAAAAACTTCTCCCGCCTTTGAATTGCCGAAACAAGAACTTTATGTTAGAGTTGAAGCACCAAAAGGAGAGTTGGGAATTTTTCTGATAGGGGATCAAAGTAGTTTTCCTTGGAGATGGAAAATTCGCCCGCCGGGTTTTATCAATTTGCAAATTCTTCCTCAATTAATTAAAAGAATGAAATTGGCTGATATTATGACAATATTAGGTAGCATAGATATTATTATGGGGGAAGTTGATCGTTGAAATGATAATTGATCCAACAACAGTACAAGCTATCAATTCTTTTTCCAGATTGAAATCCTTAAACGAGATCTATGGAATTATATGGATGCTTGTCCCTATTTTGACTCTTGTATTGGGAATCACGATAGGCATACTAGTAATTGTGTGGTTAGAAAGAGAAATTTCTGCAGGGATACAACAACGTATTGGACCTGAATATGCCGGTCCTTTTGGAGTTCTTCAAGCTCTAGCGGATGGAACAAAATTACTTTTCAAAGAAAATCTTTTTCCATCTAGAGGGGATACTCGTTTATTTAGTATCGGACCATCCATAGCAGCCATATCAACTCTATTAAGCTATTCAGTAATTCCTTTTGGCTATCACTTTGTTTTAGCGGATCTAAATATCGGCGTATTTTTATGGATTGCCATTTCAAGTATTGCTCCCATTGGACTTCTTATGTCAGGATATGGATCAAATAATAAATATTCCTTTTTAGGTGGTCTACGAGCTGCCGCTCAATCGATTAGTTATGAAATACCATTAACTCTCTGTGTATTATCCATATCTCTACGTGCGATTCGTTGAAACATAAATTTTTCCCTATCCCCCCCCCTTTTTTTTTTTTTTTTTTATTAGGAAAAAGGTAAAATTAATTGAATATATTGAATATATATCCTTATTTTTTTATTCATCATTTGGGTTGATGAACTAAATTAGATAGTTATATGAGTGAAAGAAAACAGCTTCTAAATTTGCAGTAAAAAAAATCGAGACTCATTTCTTATGTACAACAGGAAAGCACAAATAAACATAAGAAGATGAGATCATTTGTCCCAAAATTGGTTGATTAGTCATCCTGGCTTGAAAGCGGGCTCAAAGAATCAACCTTATTGAGTTTTTACTATCATTTATATATATATATATATATTATTGTAATGCTAGTAATGCTACCGAGCAGTTGAGTAAAAATAAAAATGAGTGGATGGTTAGGAACACCAAGATACATAAAAGATTAGTAATAGAATTATCAAAAATAAAAGAATATTAATTGGGGCTTTAAATTAGTAGAAATGATCAGGCAGTACTCCCCACGATTCCGATCCAGAGTATGCTCCTATCCACCAATTAAACAAATGACTATCAGGAACGAAGTAATCTTTTCCTTTTTTTTTTCAGAAGGAAGAATAGGAACAAAAAAAAGAATAGACTTACAATAGAAAAAGAAAAAAAAGAATCCTTTATTCTTCTTTCTTTCCTATCTCGATATTCATATAAATATAAATTGAATTCGTGTCATAATTCATGAACTAATGGAATGTCTAATTCTTTTTCGTAATCGAAAATGATAGGTTGAAATATTTATTGGTATTTCTACAAGAAGTATTTTATTGAAAGATTTAAGTTATTGCTCAAGAAAGAAAAATTGAAATTCTTAAAAGATGAGATCAATTCAGAAGTACTTTACTTTAGTATTATAACAGACAGAATTACATTGGTCAAATTTTTGAATTGGGGGCATCCGATAGATTTTGATCCTATCTATCCTACAAATAGATCAAGATAAATAATATGATCTGGCCCTTAGATTTATTTATGGCCTTCGAGGAGCCATATGAGGTGAAAATCTCATGTATGGTTCTGTAATAGCGATGGGGACAGTGATGTCATCACCGACTATGATTATCTAACAGTTCGAGTACAGTTGATATAGTTGAGGCACAATCAAAATATGGTTTGGGGGGATGGAATTTGTGGCGTCAACCTATAGGATTTATCATTTTTTTCATTTCTTCCCTAGCAGAATGTGAGAGATTACCTTTTGATTTACCAGAAGCAGAAGAAGAATTAGTAGCAGGTTATCAAACTGAATATTCGGGTATCAAATTTGGTTTATTTTATGTTGCTTCCTATCTAAACTTATTAGTCTCTTCATTATTTGTAGCAGTTCTTTACTTGGGCGGTTGGAATATCTCTATTCCGTACATATCTGTCCCGGAGTTTTTTGATTTTGAAATAAATAAAGTAGGTAGAGTTTTTGGAACAACAATGGGTATTCTTATTACATTGGTTAAAACTTATTTGTTCTTGTTCATTCCTATCACAACAAGATGGACTTTACCTAGACTAAGAATGGACCAACTATTAAATCTTGGATGGAAATTTCTTTTACCTATTTCTCTTGGCAATTTATTATTAACAACCTCTTCCCAACTCTTTTCACTATAAAGTAATTCTTTTGTATATTTATAGTTTGTCTCAAACAAGATAAAGAAACAAATATAAAATTATTCATAGAGATTCACGATATGTTCCCTATGGTAACTGGGTTCATGAATTATGGTCAACAAACCATACGGGCTGCAAGGTACATTGGTCAAAGTTTCATGACTACCTTATCCCACGTAAATCGTTTACCGGTAACTATTCAATATCCTTATGAAAAATTAATCACATCGGAGCGTTTCCGCGGTCGAATCCATTTTGAATTTGATAAATGCATTGCTTGTGAAGTATGTGTTCGTGTATGTCCTATAGATTTACCTGTTGTTGATTGGGAATTGGAAACTAATATTCGAAAGAAACGATTGCTTAATTACAGTATTGATTTCGGAATCTGTATATTTTGTGGCAACTGCGTTGAGTATTGTCCAACTAATTGTTTATCAATGACTGAAGAATATGAACTTTCTACCTATAATCGTCACGAATTGAATTATAACCAAATTGCTTTAGGTCGTTTACCAATGTCAGTAATTGACGATTATACAATTCGAACAATTTTGAATTCACCTCAATCTTTAATCAAAATGGACAAACCCCCTTTGATTAAAGATTGATTGAAGAGTCATTTTTAATCATTAAACAAAGATCTAGGTTTGATCTAAAAGTCTGAAATCTTTTTTTTTTCATTTTGCATTTTGTTTGGTCAATAACTACAAAAGCTACAAATCCCAACTAGCGATTGGATTTGATTGATTGGTAAGAATTGCAGCGTAGCTTAATTTAGATTGAAAATCTATTAATATAGTCATAATTCTATCCATAATTATTTCTATTTCGAAATAGAAATTAAAGTATCCATTTTTATTTTTTCGAGAAAGAATGGGATTAGTCTGATATCAGTACTACAGTAATTTTAACCTTTTAGGATTAAATTAACCCATTCTAAATAAGTTTCTCCTGGTCGGGTCAATAAAGTCATGAAAAAAAAGAATTTGATTTTTTTATCTTTTATTTTACGTACAATGAATTTACCTGGACCAATACATGATTTTCTTTTAGTCTTTCTAGGATTAGGTCTTATATTAGGAGGTCTAGGAGTGGTATTACTTACCAATCCAATTTTTTCTGCCTTTTCATTGGGATTGGTTCTTGTTTGTATATCCTTATTCTATATTTTATCAAACTCTCATTTTGTAGCTGCGGCGCAGCTCCTTATTTATGTGGGAGCTATAAATGTTTTAATTTTATTTGCTGTGATGTTCATGAATGGTTCAGAAGATTACAAAGATTTCAATCTTTGGACTGTTGGGAATGGTCTTACTTCCCTAATTTGTACAAGTCTTTTTGTTTTACTAATTACTATTATTTCAGATACAACATGGTATGGGATTATTTGGACTACAAGAGCAAACCAGATTATAGAGCAAGATTTGGTAAGTAATGGTCAACAAATTGGAATTCATTTAGCAACAGATTTTTTTCTTCCATTTGAATTCATTTCAATAATTCTTTTAGTTGCTTTGATAGGTGCGATTGCCACGGCTCGTCAGTAATAAATCTTTTTAATTGGTAATCGCAATCCAAATCAGACTTTATTCTATGTTATCACATTTATTTGAGGATTATTCATATATAAATTCTTTTATTCGATCTATATTCCAATCTTTTTTTTTGTTTTGTACTTGTGATATTCTTATTCTAGTCAATCTAATCTGTTGATGTTAAATTGTTGTTCATTGTTCATATTGAAATAAATCGAAATCGCTAAGGAGTGGGGCCATGATGCTCGAACATGTGCTTGGTTTGAGTGCTTATTTATTTTCTATCGGTATCTATGGATTGATCACGAGTCGAAATATGGTTAGAGCCCTTATGTGTCTTGAACTTATACTGAATGCCGTCAATATAAATTTAGTAACATTTTCTGATTTTTTTGATAGTCGCCAATTAAAAGGAAATATTTTTTCAATTTTTATTATATCTATCGCAGCCGCTGAAGCAGCTATCGGGCTGGCTATAGTTTCGTCAATTTATCGTAACAGAAAATCAATCCGTATCAATCAATTGAATTTGTTGAATAAGTAGTATTAATCATATAAAATATTTAGATTCATTAATTTGAATTGATATTTATGATAGATAGCGTATCTGATAATGTTTACGAAAACGTAAGAAATTAAAGTATCTTGGTTCTATCTCATGAGTCGATCCGAAATTGAATAGACAAATTATGATAAATCATTGATTCATCTGGTGTCTAAATATATGATTCATTTCAAAATTTACTAGATCGAAAATTTATGACGTTTTTTTTAAAAAAAATTATAGCTCCAATGTCACATTCAGTAAAAATCTATGATACATGTATAGGGTGTACTCAATGTGTCCGGGCCTGCCCCACAGATGTATTAGAAATGATACCTTGGGACGGGTGTAAAGCTAAGCAAATTGCTTCTGCTCCAAGAACGGAAGACTGTGTTGGCTGTAAGAGATGCGAATCCGCCTGTCCAACTGATTTCTTGAGTGTTCGAGTTTATCTATGGCATGAAACAACTCGAAGCATGGGTCTAGCTTATTGATATTTTCCAGAAAAAACCACTTGAATACATTTGATTTTTTGTTTACCGACAAAAACCCGTACTAAAAAAATAATAATAAAAAAATAGATTAGGTTTTCGAGTACGGGTTTTTCTTGTCCAAGTGTATCTTGTCTTTACCACGAATTCTTTTCCTTGGTTAACAGTATTAGTAGTTTTACCAATATTCGCGGGTTCCTTGATTTTCGTTTTCCCTCATAGAGGAAATAAGGTAATTAGGTGGTATACTATACTTATATGTGTACTAGAACTCCTTTTAATGACCTATGCATTCTCTTATTATTTCCAATTGGACGATCCCTTAATCCAATTGACGGAGTCTTATCAATGGATTAATTTTTTTGATTTTTACTGGAGATTAGGAATAGATGGACTTTCTATAGGACCTATTTTACTGACCGGATTTATCACCACTTTAGCTACTTTAGCGGCTCGGCCAATTACTCGGGATTCTCGATTATTTCATTTTTTGATGTTAGCAATGTATAGTGGTCAAATAGGATTATTTTCTTCTCAAAATCTTTTACTTTTTTTCATTATGTGGGAGTTAGAATTAATTCCTGTTTATCTACTTCTAGCCATGTGGGGGGGAAAGCAACGTCTGTATTCAGCTACAAAATTTATTTTGTATACTGCAGGAAGTTCCGTTTTTTTATTAATGGGAGCTTTAGGTATCGCTTTCTATGCTTCCAATGAACCAACATTCAATTTTGAAACATCAGCTAATCAATCATATCCTGTGACCTTGGAAATACTATTCTATATTGGATTTCTTATTGCTTTTGCTGTCAAATCACCGATTATACCCTTACATACATGGTTACCAGACACCCATGGAGAAGCACATTACAGTACTTGTATGCTTTTAGCTGGAATCTTATTAAAAATGGGAGCATATGGATTGGTTCGAATAAATATGGAATTATTATCCCACGCCCATTCTATATTTTCTTCTTGGTTGATAATAGTAGGCGCAATACAAATAATCTATGCAGCTTCAACATCTTCTGGTCAAAAAAATTTAAAAAAAAGAATAGCCTATTCTTCTGTATCTCATATGGGTTTTACAATTATAGGAATTTGCTCTATAAGCGATATGGGACTCAACGGGGCCATTTTACAAATAATATCTCATGGATTTATTGGCGCTGGGCTTTTTTTCTTGTCAGGAACAAGTTATGATAGAATACGTCTTGTTTATCTTGACGAAATGGGCGGAATGGCTACCCTAATGCCAAAAATATTCATGATGTTCAGTATCTTATCATTAGCTTCTCTTGCATTACCGGGCATGAGCGGCTTTTTTGCAGAATTGGTAGTATTTTTTGGAATAATTACCGCCAAAAAATATTTTTTAATGCCAAAAATACTAATTACTTTTGGAGCGGCAGTTGGAACGATATTGACTCCTATTTATTTATTATCTATGTTACGCCAGATGTTCTATGGATACAAGCTGCTTAATGCCACAAATTCTTATTTTTTTGATTCTGGACCACGGGAATTATTTGTTTCGATTGCTATCCTTCTGCCTGTAATTAGTATTGGTATTTATCCGGATTTCGTTTTCTCATTATCAGTTGACAAGGTCGAAGCTATTCTATCGAATTTTTTTTATAGCTAATTTTTTTTTTATAGGTAGTTATTAAAAAATTAAAAAAAAAACGGAATTGTAATCAGATATGTTTAACATTTGCGAGAACCTTTTGAATCACTCAAGTAATGGAGTGATTCAAAAGGTTCTCAACGACTTACCTGAAGCTTCTTATATATATGTTAAACTGGCTTATGGTTATATTTGTTAAACTCGTTCTTGAATTCAATTAGGATATTAATGTAAATGAACCATAACTATGTAGTCCTATTCCTAATAAATTAACCCCAAAATAGCATATCCAAATTATAAGAAAACCGATCGAAGCAACAATTGCCGAATTTAAACCTTCCAAATTCTTATTTGTTCGAGTATGGAAATAAATCGCGAATATGGTCCAAGTAATAAATGCCCAAGTTTCTTTTGGGTCCCAATTCCAATATGATCCCCATGCTTCATTAGCCCAGACTGCTCCTGAAAGAATACCTATGGTTAAAAAAAGAAACCCTATACTAAGAATACGAAAACCCCAATGATCTAATTGTTGAATCAATTGAAACCTGTAATAATTCCTAGAAGAAGTAAAAAAAGTATTTTTTAAAATATTTCGTTTTTCCATCATGTATTGGATCTCATCAACGGGAAATGAATCATTTAATAAATTATTGTTTTTACCAACAATTCTTATGACTTTTCGAAATGTAATTACGAGAAGTGCTGCTGACAATAATGATCCGCATAAAAGAGCTGCATAGCCCGATACCATCATACTTACGTGCATTATTAACCACTGGGATTGGAGAGCAGGTACTAAAATTTTCGATTGATTCATATCGGTTAAAAGACCCCAAGTAGCAAAGCCCTGGGTAAAAAAAGTACTTGGTGCGGTTATTGTGCTTAAATAATTCTTATGTTTTTTAAAATATGGAACCATATGAATAATAGAGAAAATCCATGAAAGAAATATTAATGATTCGTATAAATCACTTATTGGTAAATGTCCCGAATAAATCCAACGAGTAATTAGTAATCCTGTTAGGCAGAAAAAAGTGGTTAACATGCCTTTTTCTGACGAATCATAGAGTCCCACAAATTCATTGACTAATAAGGTTAGAAAATGAATTAGAATTACAATTGAAACGACCGAAAAAGATATATGAGTTAATATATGTTCTAAAGTAAAAAATATCATAAAAAAAAAGGGGGGAATACTTTAATTATCCATAATTTTACATATGGAATTGAATTCATTATAGGATTTATTCTATCCTTTTAATAATTTGATAATTTAATTATGTTATGCCGCCACTCGGACTCGAACCGAGATGCTCTAGCACTGCTTCCTAAGAGCAGCGTGTCTACCGATTTCACCATGGCGGCTTGCTCAAAATTATAATAACCCTTTTTTATTCAATTGGCGAGCTTGAAGGAGTTAATTCAATGGAATATTTTTTTGTTGAAACATTCAAATTAATGAAAATAAAAATTCATTTTTATTGTATTAATCCTTAGAGTTTCGTTAGGTATAAAATTTGTGTTAAGGTTTAGCAACCCCATTAGATATTGATTTATGGACATATAATATAACAAAAAAAGTTTCGAGTTCTGTCCCGGACTTTCAAATTGAAAACTGGAAAATCTTATCTAATTCAATATATATTCCTTGATAGATCATCCAGATCAAGCATATGATCTAAACCAGATCAGTCAAAATTTACACATTTTTATCTACCTAGTATTTCTTTAAATTGGATTGAAGGCATCAAAGGTTCTATTTTCTATAGTGATTAAAAATAATAATTGTCAAGACAGTTATAAAATAAGTTAAACTTAATTATAAAATAAGTTAAACTTAATTCATTTTTTTTTTTTTAATTAAAAATAATAAGATTTTTTTATGGAACATACATATCAATATTTATGGATTCTATCTTTCGTTACACTTCCAGTCCCTATGTTAATAGGAATAGGGCTGCTACTTTTTCCGGTGTCAACAAAAAAACTTCACCGTATATGGGCTTTTCCGAGTGTTTTATTGTTAAGTATAGTTATGGTTTTTTCGACCGATCTGTTTATTCAGCAAATAAATAGCAGTTCCATTTATCAATATGTATGGTCTTGGACCATCAACAATGATTTTTCCTTAGAGTTCGGGTATTTGATTGACCCACTTACTTCTATTTTGTTAATATTAATTACTACGGTTGGAATTTTAGTTCTTGTTTATAGTGACAGTTATATGTCTCATGATCAAGGCTATTTGAGATTTTTTGTTTATATGAGTTTTTTCAATACTTCAATGCTGGGATTAGTTACCAGTTCCAATTTAATACAAATTTATATCTTTTGGGAATTGGTTGGAATGTGCTCTTACCTATTAATAGGCTTTTGGTTCACACGACCTAGTGTGTCCAATGCTTGTCAAAAAGCATTCGTAACTAATCGTGTAGGCGATTTTGGTTTATTATTAGGAATTTTAGGTCTTTATTGGCTAACAGGCAGTTTCGAATTTCAGGATTTGTTTGAAATATTCAATAACTTGATTTCTAATAATGATAATGAGGTTCATTTTTTATTTGTTACTTTGTGCGCTTTCCTATTATTTTCCGGTGCAATTGCTAAATCGGCACAATTCCCTCTTCATGTGTGGTTACCAGATGCCATGGAAGGACCTACCCCTATTTCGGCTCTAATACATGCTGCTACCATGGTAGCAGCGGGAATTTTTCTTGTAGCTCGACTTCTTCCTCTTTTCGTAGTTATACCTTACATAATGAAGCTAATAGCTTTGATAGGTATAATAACAGTACTCTTAGGAGCTACTTTAGCTTTTGCTCAAAAAGATATTAAGAGAGGTTTAGCCTATTCTACAATGTCTCAATTGGGTTATATGATGTTAGCTTTAGGTATGGGCTCCTATCGAGCTGCTTTATTTCATTTGATTACTCATGCTTATTCGAAAGCATTGTTGTTTTTAGGATCTGGATCCATTATTCATTCAATGGAAGGTATTGTCGGCTATTCTCCAGATAAGAGTCAAAATATGGTTCTTATGGGTGGTTTAACAAAACATGTTCCAATTACAAAAATTGCTTTTTTATTAGGAACCCTTTCTCTTTGTGGTATTCCACCTCTCGCCTGTTTTTGGTCTAAAGATGAAATTCTTAATGATAGTTTGTCATATTCACCTATTTTCGCAATAATAGCTTTTTCTACAGCAGGATTAACTGCATTTTATATGTTTCGGGTTTATTTACTTACTTTTGAGGGGCATTTAAATATTTATTTTCAAAATTATAATGGTAAAAAAAACAGCGCATTCTATTCAATATCTTTATGGGGTAAACAGCGATCAAAAATGCTTAAAAGAAAAATGCGTTTATTACCTTTATTAACAATAAATAATAATGAAAGGGCTTCCTTTTTTTGTTTTTTTTGGAAAAAAATATATCAAACTGGTGGTACTGTAAGAAGGATGACATGTCCTTTTATTACTATTAATCATTTTGGCACTAAAAGAATTTTTTCCTATCCCCAGGAATCGGATAATACTATATTATTTCCGATGCTTGTTTTGGTACTATTTACCTTGTTTA